CATTCAATTTCATTCGGAGGAGGAGCCTTATAAAAATCGTATCGATTCTTATCAAAGAAAGACAGGATTAACCGAGGCTGTTCAAACAGGCATAGGGCAATTAAACGGTATTTCCGTAGCAATAGGGGTTATGGATTTTCAGTTTATGGGGGGTAGTATGGGATCCGTAGTCGGGGAGAAAATTACCCGTTTGATTGAATATGCTACTAAAGAATTTCTACCTCTTATTATAGTGTGTGCTTCCGGAGGGGCACGTATGCAAGAAGGAAGTTTGAGCTTGATGCAAATGGCTAAAATATCTTCTGCTTTATATGATTATCAATCAAATAAAAAGTTATTCTATGTACCAATCCTTACATCTCCTACTACTGGTGGGGTGACAGCCAGTTTTGGTATGTTGGGGGATATCATTATTGCCGAACCCAATGCCTACATTGCCTTTGCGGGTAAAAGAGTAATTGAACAAACATTGAATAAAACAGTACCCGAAGGTTCACAAGCGTCTGAGTATTTATTCCAGAAGGGTTTATTCGATCTAATCGTACCACGTAATCCTTTAAAAGGCGTTCTGAGTGAGTTATTTCAACTCCACACTTTCTTTCCTTTGAATCAAAATTAGAACATTAAGTCCATTATTTTGAGCAAACGAGTAATTAGTTTATCGGAATACAAGTGAAATTGAGACGAATGGGTTTTCTTTGTTGACATACGATCTAATTGTATAACGAATCAAAAGTCACATAAAATCGGAAATCTGACCCTTTTTCTATATTCCTGATTATTGATCAAGAAGTCTCTATTAACAAGATAAAAGATGAAATTCTTTTTTTCGTGAAATTAGGCAAATAAAAAAATCTTCTTCTCGTCATATATAATGAAATTAAAATCTAGAAAATATAGTATAGAATTTTTTATCTTTCTATAGCGTACGATAATCCTATTTTGACTAAGAATCCCTGCTGGATGGGATTCTAACAAACCCTTGAATCAATATAAATAGAATCTAATTCATTAAAAAAAACTTTTTGCTTAGTGAATGAAATTCGAAGACAAGAGCAAAAAATGAAGAAAATAATATCTCATCCATATCCTCTCAAATTTTTCATGTAGAAAGATGAAAAACTACATTATATACTCACTTAGACTTAGATAGTAGATACTTATATTATTTTTAATTAATAATGAATTCTTAATAGATATAGATATTAATAAAAATTTTAAGTAGTAATAATTCCAATTTAGAATTATCAAATTATAATCAAATCAAATTATTATAATATTNNAGATATCTTTATATTATAAATAATAAATATAAAATCTAAATAATAATAACAGGTACAAATAGTAAATCGAGGTACCCATTCTATGACAACTCTTAATTTTCCCTCTGTTTTGGTCCCTTTAGTAGGCCTAGTATTTCCGGCAATCGCAATGGCTTCTTTATTTCTTCATGTTCAAAAAAACAAGATTGTTTAGAGCCGAGGGCGCAAAATATTCTCTTTTTTTTTCAAAACTGACGCTTGTATCATAACACAGATATCCATTTAGCTAAATATGGTATAAGAGGCTTCCGTCGAAATCTCCCCAAAATGCTATTAGCTAGTTTCAAATAGACCCGAATCGGCGAATAGCTGAACTGTAAAGTTGGTCTATCTATATACATGTGGCTATCTTTAGTGAGTCATACGAAGGGTGTGTTATTAGTTTAGATCTAACCAATTTAATGAATTACTCCTAAAGGTTCACATCAAACTAGTGCTAGTTGATGCGAGTTACTTCGGAAATAAACGGCAAATTCATTTGGGGTATTCTCTCAATTCCAAAAAAAGCAACCGGATCAAGTATGAGTTGTCGATCAGAACATATATGGATAGAACCTATAACGGGGGCTCGAAAAACAAGTAATTTCTGCTGGGCTGTTATCCTTTTTTTAGGTTCATTAGGATTCTTGTTGGTTGGAACCTCGAGTTATCTTGGTAGAAATTTGATATCTTTATTTCCGTCTCAGCAAATAGTTTTTTTTCCACAAGGGATTGTGATGTCTTTCTATGGGATCGCGGGTCTTTTTATTAGCTCCTATTTGTGGTGCACAATTTCGTGGAATGTAGGTAGTGGTTATGATCGATTTGATAGAAAAGACGGAATAGTGTGTATCTTTCGTTGGGGATTCCCTGGAAAAAATCGTCGGGTCTTCCTCCGATTTCTTATAAAAGATATTCAGTCCGTCAGAATAGAAGTTAAAGAGGGTATTTATGCTCGTCGTGTCCTTTATATGGATATCAGAGGCCAGGGAGCCATTCCATTGACTCGTACTGATGAGAATTTTACTCCACGGGAAATGGAACAAAAAGCTGCTGAATTGGCTTATTTCTTGCGTGTACCTATTGAAGTATTTTAAGAAATCAGCTGAGAAATTAATGCTTTCTCGCGGGAGGGCAAAAAAGCAAGAATCCTCTTTTTCTATAACATAACTTAATTGAGGTTTCTTCAGAACATTCATTCGAGTCAAAGCAGACGTATATGGAACAAGTATAAAAAAACCTTTTTGGGGGATCTTTTATATGTATCGAAATATACACATACACAACTCAATTATATATTAAATAAGAAAAAAAGAAAATCTCATAATCAACCATTTCGAAATAAGGAAATTCCCCCTTTTTAGTTGTTGGAATTGAAACTTTAGATTCAGATAGATCATATCTTGTAATTTTTTTGAAGCTTCTTTTTAGACTTTTTGTGCTCCTTAATGACGAAAAATTTGGATCTCTTATAATGTAGCCAATTTATTTATGTCGTTTTTTGTCACTCATTTTTCACAATATTTTTCAGAAAATTACCTCAATTATTCTATCGATGACTACTCATAGTCAGTTAAATTTTTTCGAAATATTAGAGGTTTTTTTTATATAATGATAGAAAAGGAGAATGATAGAAAAGGAGAATGATAGAAAAAGAGTTCTTTTGTCTCAAAATCTGAATACTATTCATATTCATTATTTAAAGTGGTTTTTCCGGGCGTTCATCGAAAAGAGATATATGCTTCGAATTTGACTGATTGAGATATAGGGAAACAATTTTTATTATATTATTTATTCATATATATTCATTCGAATTTTTCATCTTTTTCCGTATTTTTTTCTAGATTCAAGGCCTAACCACGAAATCACAAATAAAAAAGAGTGAATAGATTCATAGGTTTGATAACTTGTAATAGAACTGATGCGTGAGAGAAATATTAGATTACATAGAGTCGACGAATGAGACGGGTTCATTAACAATTCACAGATGAAAAAATGGCAAAAAAGAAAGCATTCACTCCTCTTTTATATCTTGCATCTATAGTATTTTTGCCCTGGTGGATTTCTCTCTCCTTTCAAAAAAGTCTGGAATCATGGGTTACTAATTGGTGGAACACTAGGCAATCCGAAACTTTTTTGAATGATCTTGAAGAAAAGAGTATTCTAGAAAAATTCATAGAATTAGAGGAACTCCTCTTCTTAGAGGAAATGATCAAGGAATACTCGGAGACACATCTACAAAACCTTCGTATAGGAATTCACAAAGAAACAATCCAATTAATCAAGATACACAACGAGGGTCGTATTCATACGATTTTGCACTTCTCGACAAATATAATATGTTTCATTATTCTAAGTGGTTATTCTATTTTGGGTAATAAAGAACTCGTTATTCTTAATTCTTGGGCTCAAGAATTCCTATATAACTTAAGTGACACAATAAAAGCTTTTTCTCTTCTTTTATTAACTGATTTATGTATCGGATTTCATTCGCCCCATGGTTGGGAACTGATGATTGGCTTTGTCTACAAGGATTTTGGATTTGTTCATAATGATCAAATTATATCTGGCCTTGTTTCCACTTTTCCAGTCATTCTAGATACAATTTTAAAATATTGGATTTTCCGTTATTTAAATCGCGTATCTCCGTCACTTGTAGTGATTTATCATTCAATGAATGACTGAAAAATTATCTACCTAATCCAATTATAATGTTTCTTACTTTGCAGTTGTACATAAGCAAAGCATTGAAAATCGCTTTCTATTTCTACCCATCCCGGAGATTCATCCTATATTTCTATATATATTAATTGAGTCAAAACAAATTATTCCAGTAAATAACAGAATCGTGGATAGGAAACTCCATTAGTGACCTACCCAAATTTATTGTATAAATATATTTTCGGGATCAATGGTTGGACCATGCAAACTAGAAATACTTTTTCTTGGATAAAGGAACAAATTACTCGATCTATTTCCATATCGCTCATGATATATATCATCACTCGTACATCCATTTCAAATGCATATCCCATTTTTGCACAGCAGGGTTATGAAAATCCACGAGAAGCGACTGGACGTATTGTATGCGCCAATTGCCATTTAGCTAATAAACCGGTGGATATTGAGGTTCCGCAAGCGGTACTTCCCGATACTGTATTTGAAGCAGTTGTTCGAATTCCTTATGATATGCAAGTGAAACAAGTTCTTGCTAATGGTAAAAAAGGAGTCCTGAATGTGGGAGCTGTTCTTATTTTACCAGAGGGTTTTGAATTAGCCCCTCCCGATCGTATTTCCCCCGAGATAAAAGAAAAGATGGGCAATCTGTCTTTTCAGAGCTATCGCCCCAATCAAAAAAATATTCTTGTCATAGGCCCTGTTCCTGGTCAGAAATATAGTGAAATCACCTTTCCTATTCTTTCCCCCGACCCCGCTACTAAGAAAGACACTCACTTCTTAAAATATCCTATATACGTAGGCGGAAACAGGGGAAGGGGCCAAATTTATCCTGACGGGAGCAAGAGTAACAATACAGTTTATAATGCTACAGCATCAGGTATAGTAAGCAAAATCCTACGAAAAGAAAAGGGGGGATACGAAATAACCATAGCGGATCCATCGGATGGACGTCAAGTTGTTGATATTATCCCTCCGGGGCCAGAGCTTCTTGTTTCAGAAGGCGAATCTATCAAATTGGAT